ATCACTAGCTCCCTTGTGGTACTTTCTCTTCGACTCACGAGTCAGAAGTGGTAGTGGCTTCGCACCGACCATTTACTCGACACCTTGGGGATTGAATCCCCTATCTATAAAGAAAGACTGCTTTCCTCAGGGACAAGCTCTGAACTCCGGACAGCACTTTCTCGCATTTTGAGTGCTTGCTTTAAGTTAAGTAGTAATGAGGTCTTCAACAAAGCTTAGCTATAAGAGGGGAAAGACCGGGGAGGCGTGGAGGGAGAGGTCTGTTCTGTTTTGTTGTTAGAGTGAAATTCTTCGCTGGCCTCTATGCCCTCGTACCCTTCCTGATCTCTCAATAGAGGGAGCAAAAAAGGGGCTTTGCCCCCCCCTGAAAGAAATCTGGGTCGAAGTTTAGACCGCTCATCCATTTTGGATTAAAAGCTCCGACGTCCCTCTCTCAGTCCTGGCGGACCCGTCGATCAGGGAGAGATGTCGATAAAAGATATTGTGTTTATTATAGTTTCATTGGTTGAAGGCTTTTAATTAATCATATACAAATTGGGAAAGAGAGAGGGGAAGTGCAAAGAAACAAGCTTTCAAAACACCCATATTTAGACCCAAAAGTCATTCTCCGGGCTTTTTTCACACAAGAGGTTGGAGATCTCTATTTTATACCCCCCTCTGGTCAAAGTATATCTACTTCACGTATGCAGGTCTATGAGACTCTTGCTGCCTTTAAGTATAGAAATCCTCCTGACCTACTCCGTTATTGAAGTTGAGAGCTCTAAATTCCTCTCAAAAAACCTGACCCCTTGCCTTTGACTGGTTGGAAAGTCTCATCCAAGCCCTCTAATACCTAATATGAACATGCTTTCTATCTATTACTTTTATAGGATGAACCACGCTCTTCAATACCGAAAGAAGCCCGTAGTGCTAGAAGTGAAAAAGTTGTGGAACCACAAGACGACTCTGCTGAATGAGGAGCTGCGTGGTAAGGAATTGCACTCGTTAATCCTGTCCTGAATCAAGCTTAGTTTCACTAAGAATTTAGGAAAGTCACTATTGAAATAGAAAACGGATGTCCCCTTTCCCTATGGGACTTTTGCTTCTGATATAAAGGGCGAGTGAACTTCCATCTTCTTCTGTTCTTATAACCATATAGCTTCTTAGCTTATAAATAGAGCCTGCTTTTGACTCTAGCTCTCTCAATTACATCGATCCCGCTCCGCTCGCTACCTCTCTAGTTCTCTCGCTTCTTCTTGTTCCTGACCTTCAGCGATATAAGCAGAGTGAAAGCTTCTCCTCCCTTTTATGGTAAGGAATGAAAACCAGGTATGTCACTCTATTAGCTCTTATTCTATCGGTTGAGCACTAAAGCGGCCTATAGCTTCGCATCTGTCGAGAATCACAGGCCTTTCCCCCCCATTAATAACTCGTCTAACTCACAAAAGAAAGAAAATGACTCTCCTTTCTATTAAGTTAGAACTTCCCTGATGATAGATTCTATCAGAGAGACTCTATATATCCCTGAGATATACTAATCTGATTTTGCTTTTTCGGAACTAGAATCGCGTTCTAATTATTCGGAAGAGGACTCAGTTACAGGGACTCATTTATTTCAAGATAAGATAATTGCTTCTCTCAAATTCTAGGTTTACGAAGCTTAATAGTGGAATAGATAGAACGATAGCTAGATAACTATAGGATTTTGTAGCGAGGTTAGAGAAAGAGATTCGTCAGAGTCAGCTTTCCTGGTCCTAACTTAAAGAAAGCTCTTTCATCCGTCAGATTGATTATCAAATGGTATCCTCCTGGAATTGATTCGACGTTTGGGAGGTCTTTATCTATTCTCTTTGCCTGGGTTGAGAACTTCCTTTTTGCTTTTTTAGGGTATTATATATTTTGAGCTCTCAATACTCAGACTAGTTCCTAAATCATCTGACCCCCATCCCCGCGTCCTTTCCTGACTGACTTTCTTTTTCTCCTTTTTCTTAGTTTATATCTGGAAAGAGCTACTTACAAAAGCATAACTGTTCTTTCTGTATTGAGCTAGCAGTTAAATATAGGACTAGTTTAGGACTAGTTGCTTTAAGTAGTTGCTCCTATATGAGATCTGACTATATCTACTTCTACCTTTTGAGAGTTGTGAACTAATGTAATGAGCTAACCAACTTTTGGCATCCGACTGATTTATTTAAGTCCTCACACACTCCGGTTCCGGGTGGACGAAGTGAAGAGGTAATTGGGACTCCCGCTCCCGGTAAAGAGCTCCATAAGAATTTCCATATCTGGCTTTGCTCTTTCTTGGGGTAGCACGTCAGAGCGCAATACATGGCCAGAGCAGGTGGGTCGAATGGATGTATTTTAGCGAATAAAGCAGAGCGGGTTAGGGAGCTAGGTTGTCGAATGGGGGATAGGATTGACATATAAGGATGTTGAATTCACTCATTTATCTTATTATAAGAGAATCAGAATTCTAAGCTTTTGGTACCATAGCCGGGCCAAGGACTCTAGTTCCATCTCTCCTATTTCTGCCTCTCTTGCGGGTGTCAACCCGCCTATTCAACCTCTGCTTCACCGCTCTACACGCCACCTCATTCATACTGCCCAAGCCAAGGACGAGTTGGTATAGGGCGAAGATGTTCTCTCCCCTGTTCCCCCTATTTTCATAATGTTGCCCTACTTACTACCAGTCTCACCCTCTTATATAATCGATATAGCTGGGGGTGGTAGAAGCATGTTCATTGAATATTAGGTATTATCGAAATATGACTTGCCTAGCCTAGAAGAAAAATCCTAGTCTTTCTATTTGCCTTTCTTTTTTTGGTATTATGACGGATAGTATGCTTTAAGTAGCTTTACATAGACTATGAGACAGCTAAAATTGTCTTAGCGCGCTGGCCCGCCAACTCACTATATCTTCCAATCTTTTTTGCTATCTACACAGCTAACGTAGGGATGAAGGTCTATGAGCTACATCCCCCCTCACATCGGTTTGTTATCAGCACGAGCTCTAACCAACTGAGAGAATAGGCCCGCTCATCTTAGAATGTCGGTATCGAGCTGGCTTTAAGTAGTTGCTCCTATATGAGAGCTGAAGGACGACCTCGCCATGGCCATGAGATTTCGCCATCTTCGCCCGCTGGGCCGAGCTCCAACTAGGGACGATCAAAAAAGCGGATTCTGCAATCGAGCGATGAAAGATTTGTCCCCGGGGGATTTAGGGGAAAAGAAAAAGCTTCCATCTCGACAAATCTGTTAGAAAGGGCACTAATACGAGAGTTCATCTTCCCTAGTTCACAAGCCTATTCCGTGGGCAGCTTCGATGACGGTTTGGGGGCGGCAACGCGAAGAGCCATTCTTCTCATTCTTCCTCTTCCTGACTCGAGGGTTAGAGAAGATTGAAGTGAGTCAGTCTATGTTGAGAAAGTCAGGGGAATCAACTGGCTTGCGGTCCCTAGTGCACAAGTCCAGGCCAAACTATCAAAAATAAACAGCGTTTACGCGATAAAGAATCGACACCCTAGCTCGACGCCCCGGATAGGATTTTCTTCATACTCTTTCCCAATTTTGATATGATTAATGAAAAGCTCAATTCTGCTTTTTTTTGCTGAGGTCTCTCCTTTTTTCAGTCTGATTTTAGCGGTTTAGTCTAGCAATCAAACTCCTGCGCTGACCTCTGCGGTGGTTAGGTTAAGACAGCCAAAGTGCCCGTGAAAACAGGGACCTACTTCACTCTTCAACGAGCCGGGATAGGAGGATGAAACTAGTGTACCGTAAGGTCAGGGAAAGGTGAAGCGGAGGGTCAGAGCGGAGGAAGCTATAGCTAGTTATATATAGTGAAAAGAGCGAGTTAGGGAGAGGTTCACCATCTATAAAAGAAAGCCTGCCTATAATTAATGAAAAGTAGATTTGAGGAATGTAGTGAATGCCCTTTGATCTCTATTAGCTGTTTCTTAGCTTAGTCCTATCCCTCCGCTTTCTTCTGGCTTTGGCTATATAATCGTCGAGTTAGAAAGTGTCGAGCTCTGACTTCGGTAGTAGCTCTATGTCTGCGGTTAGTAGCTAGCTCTGTGAGTCCTTCCCCCGCCAGTAGTTCTTGCTCTTCGATTGTCGAGTGAATTGCTCTTGGATTATCTAAAATAGCTATGCCTGGTCCTAATCTTAAGTCGACGACGCTCTTTCTTGAACTTCACAACTGCGAGCATTTGCTATCTTAAAAAACGAACTTTCATATCGCTATTTTTCTGTTGCTGTAGTTGCTTACTCCTGCTATGCTATAAAGGGTGGTTTTCTTCCGAAGCTAGAGTAGTGGATGTTAGGACTATCTCTACTATCTATAGGATTGATTGGCTTTTCTAACCTTTTTTTTCCTCTCACTTCGTTCGAGCCCCCTCCTCCCTCTCGTGTAAGAGAGTCGGTTGGTTTACTTCATTGATCGGTATAATTCACACTAAGAAAATCTCGATGCCTTCATCAGCCGAAGCAACTCAATCATGAAAGAAGGTTCGTAGAACCATAGAATTGAAAAGCAACTGGCCGATGACTCTATCCTAGGCTACTCTGATTTTTCTGCAATTGCTGCATTAATATACTGTCGATTATATTCCTTTTGACTTACCCGGCCACATCCACTATTCTGTGCTCGTGAGTATCTTAACCATTGATTCAATTGCGCAAACCAAGCTCACTGCCGTCCCATTCGTCGAGTAAGCTGGAGTGAAAGAAAGCGCTTTTGATAATAGAAGCTGTGCTACCTCTTCCCGAAGCTCCTTCTTTCCCTTCGACAGAGGGCTTATACTACGCGACTTTGAAATCACGTATATCTATTTATTCTACTTTCTTTCCTGACTTTAGATGGAGTATATGTGAAGTATACTACCCAAAACAAGTCGACAAAGTGCAGGATCGGTAAAGCAGTCCCAGAACCTATGATTGCAAACGAAGACTGACTGTATTGACAAAGCTTACACAGCACCATTGGCGGGAAATCAATCGACGGTCCACTAGGTCCCTGACTATGATTCGCATCTACTAGCCTTTTCTGAAATTCCGAAGCATCTAGAGCAGGACCTAGCTATCGCGTAGTCGTCAGCAAGAGTAGAAAGCCAAGAGGGGATTCGACTTCGAGAGCAGTGGATTCTATGCCTAGTGGCTTTGGAAAGGCATACCACTTGATTTTTGTGCTGTCGAATGAGGGTTATAGGATTGGTAAGCTAGTGTGGTAAGCCAGTTCCATATATAACTAGCTTTTAATACAAAATCAAGAGGTTTTATTGGACGTCCTTTTTTTGTTTCCTGTCACTATTGCGCGAGAAAAGGCATGAAGTGAAGGAGCTTACTCTTTCTCTACTTTTTTTGATTCACTTGCTGCCATGTCAAACTGCTTATTAAACAGGAAAGTCATCGAATGAACTCTCAATTCCTTTTTTGGACATCTGAGAAGAGGGGGAAGGCCTTCGCGCAGGCGGGTCAGTAGATGCTCTAGAGGCCGGCTTTTGGCAGACGAAATTCAGCAGTCTTATTGATATCCCAGAATCGAAAGCCAGTGCCAGCTAATGAGACATGCCATCCATCCATAGTCCTACTGCTATTGGCTAAAGATAGACAATTCGCCGCAAACCAAGGGATAGTTTCACCAATCAAGCCACCTCCTTCAGATTTGAAAGCTAAGAAATATATGGATGCGCTTTAATTGCGGAAGAAGGAAAAGCGAAAAGGCAAGGGGCGTAGCGGATCTGTTTCATGTACCAAAAGCGTCTGCGCTTGCATCCCTTAGAGTCATATGAATACTGAATCTATCCACGAGCAGAGAATTGATAATTGGAGACAGGGAAAAACGAGTTGGCTAAATTTGCCACGTTCTTAGCTTTAAGATCATTCAATACCCTTACTCCAGCTTATATGAGAGCTTGCTAACAGCCAAAGAGCTCCTTCTTGCTAACAGGGCAAGGGCAAGCTGAATTACCATTCGAGAAATCCCGCTCCTTCTCTAAGCTTCTTTGACCTGGAAGGCAGTCAAAACAGCTAAACTATAAGACAAGTAAGCCTCGACTTGACTTCTCTTATTTACATACTAGCTGGAAGAAGGCTATTTATGTCAAGCAACGTCATTCTATTTCTGCCCCACTATCCGACGTTCCTGCAGCCTCTTGGTAGACAGGATAGGGCACTTTCTCTTTTTATCTAGATGCAAAATGAGTAAATGCTAAGAGGGGATTGCTTCTCTCAAATTCTAGGGGATATGCCCGCTTTCTATCTTACACTATATACTCAATTCCTAGCTTACTTGCCAAAGCCCTATTATAGCAAAGGGAAGAGTAAGTTCAGGTTTGTTTGCTTGCCGAAGATGGGAAAGAATTGATGTCATTTTATATATTTCCCAACTCACTCTTTTTTGCTTTTTTTGAGGGCTCGACATAATTGGTTTGATCAGACCATTTGGTAAAAGTACAAAAGTGTCCCCAGCCTGCTATTTTTCTTCGGTTTTTATCTCACTCACGATATAGTAAAGTACACAAAATCTTACATGGATACACAAACCACCCCCCTAGACCCCTGACATCAGTATTTGCAGTTCACGCAGAATAGTATCCTTCAGCACACTGGCTTGAACCCTCTCCCCAGTATGCACTCGCCTGTGACGTTCACGCCATAAGTGCCAGATCGAGGCAGCAATGATCTTCCCAAAATGCTCCGGCTCACGTGCAGCCAATCGGCAGTTTTTTAATAAATCGCGATGGCTAAACATAAATAAATAGAAAAGCATCTTCTATATTATCCGCCCAGCAGTGTAAGAGGCCCGTCGCCTTACTCACTCCTCACCACTGACATCTCACCCCTCCACACGTCACCAGCATAGGGGCATTTGAAGAACATATGGTGGCCCGTTTCCTCCTCCAACTCACACAGAAGAAGTTTCTCGCGTAGTTGGAAAAAGAAAGCAAACAGCCCCCACTCCTTCAATCGAGCCTTGGTAAGAAGGCGATTCCGTGTTGCAAACAAGGCACAACACGCCCACTTAGGAACGAACCCCTTGCTCCAAATAACCTCCCACACATAACTCCTCAGACCCCTACTTCTAATTACATCCCATAGAGTTGCTGAAGAAACACAGCCCTCCGCCTTTTTTTTGGGCGCGCGCGCCGCCCTTTTTTCAGCTGCCAAGCCCCCCTTCGACGCAAAGGTTTACAAACATCATTCCATGCGAGCAAGTGTGATTTCCCGGCCCACACTAAATTAGCCGTTAATGACATAATTCTTTTCAGGATCTTCTTTGGCCTTGAACTTCGACCTTTAAGTGATATACGTCTCCAGCCCCACGACAACTTTCTCACAACGGCCCACCTAACCAATTGCACCCTCCCCATTCAGGAGAGGATTTAGCTACTCCAGGTGCTCAATCTGGCTGTAACCTTATCAACCACCAGCTGGAAATTACGCGCTCTCCCCAAACCCTGTCTATAAGTAAGCAAATAATGACTCCTGGCTTGTTGAGAGATACAGGTAACGAACCGAGTATATAGGATAAATATTAGACCCAAGGGAAATTTCCAGCCTATTCCGCGCATATTTCGCCATGTATACTCTGCTCTTGGAAGCATTAAGACATAGTCCCGAAAGCCTCCCAAAAACACTAAGCACAGATCTAATCCCAGCTTTCTAGAGTGGGAGCGGATCCGCCCTCGCTAAAATCAAGACGTCTGACTCCATATAAAAAATAGGAGGTGAGAGATCCCTGGAGAACGCGAATCCCCGCCGGACCTTTGGCACGTTAATACTTCCATGCTGTATCTGCAACTTGAGAAGAATAGACAACACATTTATAACCAGAGTGAAAAGTAATGGGGAGAGGCCCTTGACGAAGTCCTCTCGAAGTGTGGCCCGCAGGAACACCATTCACCAGCGGGGAAATAGACGGGCGAGTATACTTTGCACAGGCCTCAGCCAGCTGAGATTTCTATATAATAGTATGAAAAAAGAAACTTTCCATTGGATCCACTTTTTGGGGAATATGAGTCGAAGCCCAACATCTCCAAAATCTCATATGACGAATTCCCTTCGCACAGTATCATAGGCTTTTGAAATATCCACCTTAACACACATTCTAGGAGCAAGACCTCGACTAACCCAGACAAGAATCTGTCCGTCTATAGCGCAGTTGATTGAGATTTAGAAAAGTTGCCAACAACGAGCAATCTGCAATTGACCTCCCTTTCACAAACGCCCCGTCGATTAGGAAAAAGAAACTTAGGAAGCATCATAGCTAACCTCCTAGCCAGCGGCAGTCGAGATTCTTTTCTAACTATAGAGCTGTAAAGTTATCAAAAAACACGCAATTGGTCTAAAGTCCCGCTTTGAATCAGGGCTGTAGTAAGCATTGGCTCTTGGGCACAAGCGTTAGAAAGGCATGATTTAGCTCCCCCAACATGCCCCCACCATTGAGGAAGAATTGGACTGCTCGTATAATATCAACGGATATAATATGCCCGGCGAAAGAATAGAGCATTGAAACCATCAGGTCCCGGCGCCTTCTCAACACCAATCGACCACAGTGCCTCCTTGACTTCCTCCGCTGTAGGGTCCCTAATTAGTAGCTCATTGTCTTCCCTGGACACCAACATCCTCTTCCTACTAAAGTTCGTTTTTTCTACCCTTCCCTCCTGTAATACTCCAACCACCCCTAAATCAGTCTAGTGCTCTCCTTGAACAAATCAGAAAAGTGTTCCATCACATATTAGTCGAGTAGGAAAAGCTAGCACGGCCCTCATCAACAACCGTTCCATCCTCCTTTATTCTTTTTGTAATTGCATTCGACGCCGCTTATTATTATCTTATTTATAAGGCCGACTTTTTGCGATTTCTCAATTTCTTTGTACTTCTATCTCCCTCCTTCAACCAACAGCAATTAAAGCTTTCAAAATAGTACGTCCATTCACTTTCCTATTTGATATATGTTTATAAGATCTTTCAGCAGGTAACTAAACGCGAACTGCAAATGCTCGAGCTCCCTGCGCCCCTCTTAATAAGTCGTTCCTTCCCTTACTAATGTAATAGTGAAAGAAAGCCCTAGCCGGCAGGATTGGCTGACTTATAGATAGGGTTCGCAGCTATATCAACATTGACATCTTGCCTTATATATATGCTAAAAGAAGCCGCAGGTTCTCGATACGGCCCGGTCTCAACCCATCCTTCTTTTCTTTATCTACGACCACACCGGGACGCATCCTCTTCACCCCTTTCAACTTCTGCACACACACAAACATTGGGTTGCCATGAACCGGCAAAGCCCAAGCTTGTTCCACTAGCTCGACGAAATCCATCTCTGTCTTTGGAAAGCCAGCAGAAGATTCAAAGCGCCTGGTTTAGGTCGAAAGGGGAGCTGAGAATATAGCAGCTTCTAAAGAAGTAGGGTAATAGAAGGGCTTAAGCTGGTGAAGTTCCATCCGTTTTGTCCCTGTGTAATATTACCTGTCATCTGCCGCCTTCAGGCAATTAGCGCGGGGAAAGAAAAGGGATGTAATATGCCACTTAGTCTTCGACTTTCCTGGCCTGGTGGAATATAGTCTGCATATTGAAGAACCAAGCAGTATTAAATAATAGCATGAGCCCCACCAATTTCTCGTAATTGTCGATCGTGCCAGACTTTCTTTTGTTGCTGGCGGACTGGAACTGGTCCATTCAGCATTCAGTCTATCTTCTTCGACGCTGCAATAATTGATGCAGACGATGTGAAATGCTTTCGTCGATCTCGACAATCGGTGGTGTAAAGCCAGCCTCAAGCTAGGTGTCCAAATAAGAACATCCACGCCCAAACCGATAAGCTATTCATACCAAAAGGCCATTGATCAGTTGTGAAGAGTTTAACCATAGATAATCTCTTAACCATCCCATCAAATAAGTGGAGGATTCATTAAATTGTGAAACGTTACCCTGCCATAATGTGATGTGCTTCCAATGCCAATAAAAAGTAACCCATCCAATAGTATTTAACATCCAGAAAACCGCCAAAGAAAATGCGTCCCAAGCCGAAATATCACAAGTACCGCCCCGCCCTGGACCGTCGCAAGGAAAACTATAACCGAAATCCTTTTTATCTGGCATTAGCTTGGAACCGCGTGCATCTAAAGCACCTTTTACTAAAATCAATGTAGTTGTATGTAACCCTAGAGCAATAGCATGATGAACCAAGAAATCCCCAGGACCTATTGTTAAGAAGAGTGAATTACTATTCTCATTAACAGCATTCAACCACCCCGGTAACCATATGCTTCGACCCGCATTGAATGCTGGTCCATCCGTTGAAGATAAGAGTACTTTGTCATAATTCCATATTCAGTCTTACCGTGTGCGGATTGTATCCATTGGGCAAAAATGGGTTCGATCAAGATTTGTTTCTCGGGAGATTTAGTTAAGGGGAGTAGAGGCGAGCATGACGTCGTTATGAACATCAAGTCCTAAGGTATGGAACCCCAGAAACAGGCTGGCCCAACTTAAATGAGATATGATAGCTTCTTTATGGTCTAACATTCTTGCCAATACATTATCTTCAGGGCCGGATTGTCATCCCTAATTATAAATCTAGCTCCGTGAGCAAAAGCTCCTGTCATGATGAACCCTGCGATGTATTGGTGATGAGTATATAACGCAGCTTGAGTAGTCAAGTCTTGTGCTATGAATGCATAAGCAGGCAAAGAGTACATATGTTGAGCTACTAAAGAAGTAATAACCCCTAAAGAGGCTAGGGCAAGACCTAATTGAAAATGAATCGAATTATTGATTGTGTCATAAAGACCTTTATGTCCACGTCCTAATCGACCCCCCGGAGGAATATGTGCTTCTAAAAGATCTTTTATACTGTGCCCAATCCCGAAGTTGGTCCTATACATATGACCGGCTATCAGGAAAATGAATGCAATAGCCAAATTCTGATGAGCAATATCAGTTAGCCATAAACTTTGCGTTTGTGGCCCCCCAGAAGGGTGAAAATAGCAGTTCCCGCCCCTTGAGAGGTACCAAATAAATGACTACTGGAATCAGGGTTTTGTGCATAAAGACTCCACTGTGTTTAATATAAAAAAGCAAACCCCTTTTTTGATAGTTCAACGGTAATACATCTAAGAAATTCTTCCATCTAACGTACTCCCCCCTAGACCCAGGAATTGCGACATGAACTAAATGTCCTGTCCAAGCCAAAGAACTGACTCCGAAAAGTCCTTACAAATTCTGATTGAGACGAGATTCGGCATTTTTTAACCACGAAACGCTTGGTAGATATAGATGCGGGTTGTAGGTGTAACCAACCCGCTATTAAAGATATAGCAGAAAGAAATAATAGAAAAAGAGATCCAGTATAAAGATCCTCATTGGTGCGTAATCCGATTGTATACCACCACTGATAAACACCGGAATAAGCAATATTCACTGGTCCAAGAGCACCCCCTCGAGTAAAGACTTCTACAGCGCGTTGACCAAAATGGGGATCCCAAATTGCATGAGCAATAGGTCTGACTTCATAGGGAAGGGTCCTGTTATTAACTATCTAGAAGCACTCGACAATTTCCTTGCCAAGCTTCTTTTAGGGAGAGGTTTCCAGACGTCCACTGAAAGATTATTGCTAACTGCCCAAAGTGAGAAGCCAAAATGTTCTGATAAAGACGTTCCTCAGTAATATCATCATGACTCTCGAAGTCATGCGCGGTAGCAATACCAAACCAAATACGACGAGTAGTGGGGTCCTGAGCTAAGCCTTGGCTAAACCTTGGAAATCTTAATGCCATAATGCCTTTCGACATCCTCCTAGCCATTATCCTACTGCAAGAATTCTTGCTAAGAAGAATGCCCATGTTGTGGCAATTCCACCCAGAAGGTAATGGGTTACTCCTACAGCACGTCCTTGTACAATGCTCAAGGCCCTAGGCTGAGTAGCAGGAGCAACTGTCGAATTTGTTATGAGCCCAAACAATGGATTCAATAAGTTCTTGCCAATAACCACGTCCGCTGAATAGAAACATGAAACTCAAAGCCCAGACAAAATGAGCACCCAAGAATCAAAGACCATACGCAGATAATGAAGAACCATAAGACTGAATTACCTGAGCCGCCTGTGCCCATAAGAAATCTCGAAGCCACCCATTAATAGTAATGGAACTCTGTGCAAAGTTTCCTCCTGTGATATGAGTTACCACCCCTTGATCATTTACAGTGCCCCAAACATCCGATTGCATTTTCCAACTTCAATGGAATATTACTACCGAAATTGCGTTGTACATCCAGAATAGACCTAAGAAAACATGGTCCCAGGCGGATACTTGACATGTTCCTCCTCTTCCAGGTCCGGAAACGAAAACAAAGATTTGCTTTATCAGGTATCAAACGTGAGCTGCGAGCAAATAGGACACCTTTCAGTAGAATCAAGACTATTAAGCACATGGATCGTAAAAGCATGAATGTGATGTACCAAAAAGTCTGCAGTTCCTAATGGAATCGGTAACAAAGCAACTTTGCCGCCTACCGCTACTAACTCACCACNTCCCCANGTTAAGCTGGTGCTTGCTGCTGCTATTTTGAAAGCTTTAATTGCTGTTGTACCAGGTGCTAAAGCATGAGTGTTTTGTATCCATTGAGCAAAGACGGGTTGTAATTGTATAGCGGTATCTGAAAACATATCTTGAGGACGCCCTAAAGCACTCATGGTATCATTATGAATATACAAGCCGAAACTGTGAAAACCTAGAAATATACATGCCCAGTTGAGATGCGATATAATTGCATCGCGGTGTCTAAGAACACGATCTAAAAGATCGTTGTATCGAGTAGTTGGATCGTAGTCTCTTACCATCAAAATAGCTGCGTGTGCAGCAGCACCAACTATGAGAAATCCACCGATCCACATGTGATGCGTGAACAAGGAAAGTTGTGTACCATAGTCAATAGCTAGGTATGGATAAGGGGGCATGGAATACATATGGTGAGCTACTACAATGGTTAAAGAACCTAACATAGCCAGGTTAAGAGATAATTGAGCATGCTGTTAGGATTTCATAAAGGCCCTGATGACCCTTTTTTGGAAGCTTTCGGGAGAGTTAGTACGTTTCACTTTCCCTAACTCTTTCCCTTATGAGCCTCTAAAATGTCTTTCAGGCCATGACCAATACCCCAGTTGGTCCTATACATATGACCGGCTACCAGGAAAAGAACTGCAATAGCTAAATGATGGTGAGCAATATCGCTCAGCCATAGACCCCCTGTTATTGGATCTAATCCTCCGCGAAAACTAAGAAAATCCGCTTTGACCAATATATGACGATCTTCAAAACAACAAAAATGGCCTCTTGGGATAAAGTTGAGCCTCCCGATTTCAGAGAAATTCATGAGGAAGTGGTATCTCTTTAGGGTCCACTCCAGCGTCGAGAAATTGGTTAATCGGTAAAGATACGTGGATTTGGTGTCCCGCCCAAGAAAGAGACCCAAGTCCCAGTAACCCCGCTAAATGGTGATTCAACATGGATTCTACATCTTGGAACCAAGCCAATTTCGGGTTTGTGATAATGGAACCAACCGGCAAAAAGCATTAACGCTGCAAAAACCAATGCACCAATTGCAGTACAATAGAGTTGTAATTCACTAGTTATTCCAGATGCTCGCCAAATCAGAAAAAAACCGGAGGTTATTTGTATTCCTCGGAAACCCCCGCCAACATCACCATTCAATATTTCTTGACCCACTATTGGCCAAACTACTTGAGCACTAGGTCGAATGTGAGTAGGATCGCTTAGCCATGCTTCATAATTAGAAAAACGAGCACCTACTTACTATAAGAAGTACATGCCACTCAGCCAAAGAAAGATAATGGAGAGTTGACCGAAATGAGCACTAAAGACTTTTCGAGAGATTTCCTCTAAATCATTGGTATGACTATCGAAATCGTGAGCATCAGCATGTAAGTTCCAGATCCAAGTAGTAGTATCAGGGCCCTTAGCTATTGTTCTTGAGAAATGTCCCGGTCTGGCCCATTCCTCGAAAGACGTTTTTACGGGATCCCTATCCACCACAATTTGCACTTCTTGTTCCGGCGTTTTATATTTCATCATTGAGTCCTCCTCTTTCCGGACAACACATACAAAGAGACCCGCCAATAGTCGACGTTTTTAGTGAACCTCTAAGAGATAGATATTTATAATAAGTTCCCTTCTTTCCTATCTCCCATCTAGGTTTTTTAGTTATTCACTAGAGCAATTATCAGATTGAAGTCGATTTGGGGCAAGTGTTCGGATCTATTATGACATAGCGATTAGGTGCTCAACGGACCTTTTTGTAATCTTTTAAACCCTTTCACGGCGTGACGAGAAAACTCTTTTCTTGCGCAACTTAGTCTATTCATAAATGTATGTATAAGTGACTATATGAATCTGCTTCCATGCAACATAATACCTTATTAGTCTATTACAAATTACAAGATTATTCATTAATAATTAATAAGATACATTCTGATATCCATATTTGGCCATTACATTATAAAAAGGGTCTCCTTTATCGCGTTTGATTAGCAATATTCATTCTATATTGTGTCCCCATCATTTATTCTTATGGGGTACCCTACTATAAAAAATCATGATTTTAGAAAGGGATATAATGAAATTCCTTGATTGAATCTTCTCAGAGGAAAGCTCCATTTTATTTAATTGATGCATCCAACAACCAAATGCAAAATAGAGTGGTCTCATTTATTAGTTCCCGCCCTGTGATCTTCAACCAATTGTGTGCCTCAATATAATTACCTGGAGTAAGCGCTATAGCTTGTTTCCAATACTCAGCAGCTTGATCGAACCAAGCCTCCGCAATTTCTGAATCACCCTTTTAATAATATGGCCTGTTCTCCTCGGTCGGAATAGGTAAGTCAATTCCTTTCCTTAGAACCGTACTTGAGAGTTTCCTATCTCATACGGCTCAGCAATCAATTCTTTTGGCATCCCATCTTAATCTACCCTATCTAACTGAAAGGTTTTCTTTTTCTGAAATAGATTTCATTTTCTCTTGGGTTAACCAGAAGAAGTTAATTACATAAGTTTCGACACTCTAATTTGAATTAATAAATCAGTTTGATCTTTTCTCCCACCTTCACTTCAGAAAAATAAAACATAGGTACCTACCTATATCATTACTGTTAGAATTTGATGAAAGGTAACTATCTCGGTTTCATATATGAAATTTATATAGAATTTAGGAAAAAGACTTTCTTCCATAAGAAAGAAGGCTGACCATCTTTGGGATTTGATGCTACACCGCTGCTCAATACCTTAGTGGATCGACTCTATTACATAAGTGGATTCCTAACTTTTATCTCATATAATGAGATAAGTAAGCAGTTCTTATTGTATCCATCCAAAGCTAATTGATCCTGACGGTGCTTCCTCTATCAATTTGATCCTTTATCCATAGAATATCAGTATATAGGCCATACCCATTTCTTCGTATTTTTGTTCCCGCGAAGTCCTTTTCCTTGCTACAGCTTATCAAAATAGTTGCTTTGGACGATCTTTCTGTTCGGAGCCAAAAATAGAAAGCCTATTTCGCGTTTCTAGTATTTACTAGTCCATTTGATCCTTTTTCCTTTTTTCTATAATGGAGATAGTCGCACGTAATGACAGATCACGGCCATATTATTAAAAGCTTGTGGTAAGAACGGGTTTCGTTCTAGTGCCCGGAAATAATATTCCAAAGCCTTTGTATGTTCCCCGTTGCTTGTGTGTATAAGTCCTATGTTATAGAGTATATAACTTCGATCATAGGGATCAATTTCTAGTCGCGTAGCTTCATAATCAAGATTCTTATTAAGCTTCCGCATAATTTCCTTCGGATTGAGCCGACATCCGTTACGGTCGTTCATTCTATTCAAAGAAAATCAGTGTTATTGAAATTGAGAGCTCCAAATATATAATTCCTCTCGACTAAATCAGTCAATAGGCCGTGATATTTTCATCTCATACGGCTCCTCCCTTCTGTGCATAGTACTCTAAGGTGAATAATCTATGAAATCCTAATTTAAATATCCTCATTATGAACTGACAGGGGCTAGTATTTGGACAATCAATTTCTAGCCAGCCTTCCTGCAAGAGCTTTTGCTTTTTCTTAATACCAATCATATTAGTACTAGATAGAAATGGTAACTCCAACAATTTCTTTGTCCTCAACGCCTCTTATTTCCAGGAATTAGTCACTTCAACGATCTTCGATGGCTATATGGGTATCCAAACAAAGTACAAACGAGATGGATGCTTGTTGTCCCAACCATTCTTGTTAGTCCCGATACCGATGAGGAAAGGGGGTAATTTCTAACAAAGTTTTCATATTGTTGATTCCTGGGTGTAGTGCTTCTTCCCCTATGCCGCCTAGTTAAGTGGGATTAACCCACAATACAGAACCCATAGGTGTAACCTTACTAAAATCGACAATTGAAGTATCTGAGGCTGCATCAATCGAGGATACACGACAGAAGGAATTGTTCCATCCCCAAACTTCACCTTCAACAAGCGTAGCTTGATTTCTATAATCTTTTCTTTCTATCTTGAATCATGTCTCCTTCTCGTAAGACTAAGGGCTAAAAAAACAAGAAAAAAAGCCTTTTGATAGTTTGGATCTACTAAATGAAAAGAATGCCTCTTTTTCTCCTGAAGTTGTCGGAATTATTCGTAATAAGATATTGGCTACAATTGAAAAGGTCTTATCAATCTAATTTCCATTTATCCGAGATCTAGGCATAATTAGCAATCCATTCTATAATTCTTCTCATTTCCCCCCGGGCAAAATTCTCAAGGAATTATTATATATAAAACAAAATAACATAAAAACCTCAAAAATCAATGTCAACTTTATACTCAAATTGTTCCTCGTTGAGTCTTCTGTTTGATTAAGTGGGTGGTGGTCGAGCACTCTTATAGAGTTCGCAAGCGTAGGGAGCGGATAAGAGGTGGGTTAGAGATTGATTCTTTCCCTTCGGTTCGCAGAGTTGTTAATTAAATCAAGCAAATGCAACCTAATAGCCAATTTGCTTTTCCCACTCCCTTTTTCGTAACAAAATCAAGCATCAAAAGACGAGAACTCTCATCTCAAATCATAGAATAGACTTGCAATCCCAGTGGAAGCCCCTCCGGGGGTGGTCGAGCCCGGCGAGGGGGAGAGATGAAGGCTGGTATGGGAGGTTTCATTTCTAGGTCGGGTCGGGAAAGAAAGAATAACCCGAGTCCATCCATAATGTGGTGGGGTTGGGAAGCTTGCCGGGGTCGAGCATATCTCAATATCGGCCTATCCTATCAAAACTTCAGGCTGGTGCAAGGGAGGACTGACAGGCAGGGAAGGCAGGAGCATAAAGATGGAACTAGCCCACGCATCTGCTCCCCTCTCAATCCACCCTCCCATCTCCCAGCATCTCATTCCCACCCCGTCGTCGAGAGCCCGACGTTTTTATGCGACGATTTTTGGTCAATTTCGCGATAAGGGGTAAGAAAGTAGAAATCCTGATTTTCAATCTCAATCTCTGTCTGCTTCCCCGGTGGAGTATTCATCCATTGATCGACCAAGAGATTATAGAGAAGCAAAAGTCTCGTCGAATCGCCGCAGCAAGCAGTTCCCTTTCTTTTCTCGAGGCAGGAGGGTCAAAGCCATTTTAGTGAATATTCAACCATTAGGCCTGGAAAAAAGAGACTAACAGCAGCTGTCGATATAGATTAAGCATATAGTATGGTTAACCAGAGAAAAGATTTTTTGATCGAAAAGTTCTTCTATAATAAATAATAGGGAGGATTCAATGAGAGACTAGGAAGACGCCGCCTCGACATCTGTTTGTCCGCGGTAAGGCTCATGCCCTAAACCATAATAGAGTATGTCCTCTCGGACAACCGACGGTTCTTCGAGAGACTGATGACGTCCCTCTGTTGGTTCTGCTACCCGGACCCCAATAAGCCGTGGCTTTCATCATTCCCGGTGGACTATGGTTTCCCCCGATAATGAATTAATCAGACGCTGTACTTAAAGCAGGCTAGAGGGCGAAGTGGTGGTGACAAGATCCTTTATGGTTTCCGTCCCTATGCATTGGTTGATGACAAGCAGATCACGAGGCTTTTCCCAGAATTGTTGGCCCCTGGCCCTTCCTATCAGCAATAGCTTTCGAGACTTCGAGTTGGTCTGCCATAATATCCAGGAAATGTTGGGAGCTGTGTGATAAATATCACAACCTTTAATTGGAAATGCTATTAAGGCATCTGCCTCAGATAATTGTCGAAAGTGCATTCCTATAACCCCAAAAATCAAAGGGTCAACCTTTTCATACTTCCTGGGAGACGTCAGATAGTATGAACTTAGGAAATGCAAAAGTTCGAGGTATTTTTATACAAAACTTAGATAGATATAACAAACTGTTAAGTATTGCTTATGGGACGAAGATAGACCGAACATTTATGTCGAGTGTACTTTGCCCAACTTCCCATTACTAGCTCGATCAATCAAACTTTTTCTGCCTTCCCCTTACTCGTTCTCCCGTAATTCTGTTCCAGGTATGGGGTAGTAGGGAACCGTCAGGACGCACGAGACGAATCGACTGCCCCTGACGCTAGCAGGCGCTGGAGAAAGAGAAGCAATCAATCCTCCTATTCCCACAACGTCAGAAGTCAGAAGCGCAGCCTAGCTTATGATTGTCGAGAGTATTTCAGTGTGCAGAAAGTCGCTAGTGGGATAATCTTCTATTGCCATGTACGTATCAGCGGACAGTGGGATAAGCGCTGGAGTAAGCATTAGCAGTGTATTATTTATGATTACTTAAGTAAAGGGCCAGCGGGCACCGAGCAAGGGACACTGCCCGATTGTGCGGACCGGCCAGGAGCCGAGTCACTAAAGGTCCCTCGTCAAGTATTGCACCTAGATCCAGCCTTTCATTTCAGGAAGGGAGGACTGCCCTTCGTCAGTGCTTAACTACTCCAGAGGTCCTCTATATCGGGTTCAGGCTCGAACCATACCGAAATGTATTGGGAATTGTGTTTGATGCGGGACTACCAGCCAGGTACATACGGCCAGACGCACTCGACATCTCGAGTCACGTCCCGACCTACCCATTTCGCCTGGACCGGAAGAGTCCAGTTCGCTTCCCTCAGCGGATCCGGGACATATTTTCTATGACTTTACAAAATAGAATGATTAGTGAAAATGCCCTCCACTTATACTCCATCTATAGGCCGGGGATATCGGGAAACTGCTTTCCTCCCCAATAGCTGGAGACAAGAGATTCATATGAGAAAACATAAGTAAACGGGCCTCAGCTTGAGCTTCCAAGATGGTAGACCCGCAGGCCCCTATTCGACGAAGTACTCATTACACCAAGTAGGGGGACACTGGGTGCTATTGCTCTGGCACCCCCCTATGATCGATCGATCAAAGGATTGGACAAATGACCGACCCCTTTCGATCTACTTAAGAAAGAAGAGGAAGGGTGTAGGTAATGGTAGAATAGAGCGGGATATGTATGTCGACGAGAGCTTTCCCAGAGATTCTCATAGATCCCCGAAGGACAGGCCCTGGGACTCTTTTTGACTGAGTCAACCCCAGATTATGACTATGCATCAGGCGGTGGAGGTAAATAGGGGAAGAGGAGTTGTCACGATAGAAAAGAGAAATGACTATAAGAAACCAACGATTCTCTCTTTTGAAACAACCCATATACTCCACACTTAACCAGCATTTAATATCTTATCCAACCCCGAGCAATCTTAGTTATTGGTGGGGCTTCGGTTCGTTAGCTGGTATTTGTTTAACCATTCAGATAGTGACTGGCGTTTTTTTAGCTATGCATCACACACCTCATGTGGATCTAGCTTTCAACAGCGTAGAACACATTATGAGAGATGTGGAAGGGGGCTGGTTGCTCCGCTATATGCATGCTAATGGGGCAAGTATGTTTCTCATTGTGGTTTACCTTCATATTTTTCGTGGTCTATATTATGCGAGTTATAGCAGTCCTAGGGAATTTGTTCGGTGTATCGGAGTTGTCATATTCCTCTTAATGATTGTGACAGCTTTTATAGGATACGTACCACCTTGGGGTCAGATGAGCTTTTGGGGAGCAACAGTCATTACAAGCTTAGCTAGTGCCATACCAGTAGTAGGAGATACTATAGTTACTTGGCTTTGGGGTGGTTTCTCCGTGGACAATGCCACCTTAAATCGTTTTTTTAGTCTCCATCATTTACTCCCCCTTATTTTAGTGGGCGCCAGTCTTCTTCATCTGGCCGCATTGCATCAATATGGATCAAATAATCCATTGGGTGTACATTCAGAGATGGATAAAATAGCTTCTTACCCTTATTTTTATGTAAAGGATCTAGTAGGTCGGGTAGCCTTTTCTATCTTTTTTTCCATTTGGATTTTTTATGCTCCTAATGTTTTGGGGCATCCCGACAATTATATACCTGCTAATCCGATGCCTACCCCGCCTCATATTGTGCCGGAATGGTATTTCCTACCGATCTATGCCATTCTTCGAAGTATACCTGACAAATCGGGAGGTGTAGCCGCAATAGCACCAGTTTCTATCTCTCTGTTGGCTTTACCTTTTTTCAAAAAAATCTATGTGCGTAGTTCCAGTTTTCGCCCGATTCACCAAGGAATCTTTTGGTTGCTTTTGGCGGATCGCTTACTACTAGGTTGGATCGGATGTCAACCTGTGGAGGCACCATTTGTGACTATTGGACAAATTCCCCCTTTCATTTTCTTCTTGTTCTTTGCCATCACGCCCATTCTGGGACAAGTTGGAAGAGGAATTCCAAATTCTTACACGGAAAAAAGCCCTCATTAAAAGGCTTTTCTACCCTTAATATATGAGTATGACACCAAGAATTGACAAGCATTTGACTTGACTTATAGACTTATAGAGCTTGTTGATATAGCTTAGATAGGGAAAAGTTCTTCATAGGGTAGGTGTGCACTTTCCAATCCGGGGAGCCGACCACGTAAGCCTACTAGGTAGTGAGAATCTTCCTCTGCTTTTCCCATCTCTTGCATTATTTGGTTTCGTTTTCGTCCATCCTCTGATCATCGCTCGGACGGGTCCCCTGGCCAACACGTGCCTCCGTACATCAGCTGACATCACCATAACAGCCTCTGCCTCCACGCAGCCCCTCGACAAAATCAGTCCTCTCCCCTGCCCCTAGCAATAGACTCTGGAGAAAAAAGCCAAAGAAGGCTCTCTTTCGGGGTCTTCCCGAGTGGCCCTGATCAATCAATGCAGAGTAGAGTGCCGAGCATCAAGTCACCGAAGGGGGCTGATCTGGGGTCTGAGGGTTGAGAGGAAAGGTCTGGGTCCTCCCTCTGCTTCTTCATCAGTCATTCCAAAATCAAAGGCAGATAAAGCAGCTACAAAAGCTATGCCTTTCAATCTCGTAGTATTCAGAAGATAGGAATCGGTCAAGCGCATCGTCAATCGACGAACCCATCTGACTTTTTCTCATAGACAGCAAGGATTGAGAAGCTGCCGGAGCCGGAATAATCCGAACCCATCCTGTTTTGTAGTTCATACCAACAAAGTCCAAATGGATTGCAGTTTCAAACAACAGCTAAAGCCGAGGAAAATATAGAACGTCTTCCTTGTTTCGACTTTCTTTCATTTTAGGAAATGCTATTAAGTAATTGCAAGTGGGAAGTGAGTTGACGAGGGGGAGATTTAATGAGAAGTAGATTTGATCATTCTCAGGTGGTCTACGAGTTGCTGCCCAATCACAAAAAATCCCAAGAAAGAAAATAGAGATTTTGAGTAGCTATACCCGAAATAGAGTCAGGGGCTGAAGATGTTGATCAGACCCATCCTGTTTTATAGTTCAGAGATGTAGCCATTCCTCGCTTCTTTAGTTTTAGTAGGGCAGGTGCCCAAGCAGCTTTGTCTACAAAGTCTCTCCTTGCCGATTATATATAAGTAAGAAGAAAAGCCCACGAATGTGGCCTATCAATCTGCCCTCATCACTCCCTGATCAGATGTATAAACTCCGGGAGGATCAGACTGCCTGAGACCACTTGCTGCTCCTGCTGCTGTTGGATGAGCTGCCACATCTGATTATAGGGCTAAACTGAGTCAATCACCGGATCCAAAGAGGGACCGTCGTGTCGAAATGGGATTCGCCCTGAAAAAACCTTCCCATTTCTAAGAAAGCCTAGGCGAGCCTCCGTTACTAACACAAAAAGCTGCTTGTGATCTAGTATTAAGGCGAGCTGGACGTATCTGTGCATTTGACCTAGTAGTGGACGCGCTAAAGCTATCGTCTCATTTTTTGCCTAGCCCGCCATTGTCTTTCGTCTTTTGCTCCTTCTTCTTCTCCGCCGTGCTTCGCCCTTTATATCACTAAGTTTCATCCGCTCTCGTTCTTGCCTATCACGAAGACGCAACCCTCGATGATGGTGAGCATAAATAACCCTAGCCTAACGGGAATTGAGTTTGCTTCTTTCCTAACTGATTCTACAGAAACTAGATGAAAGAGATGAGCTATAATCTCCACCAGCCAAGCCTTCTTTCTTTTGCTGTCAGGCCTATCGATTCTGGGGAAAGCAAGGCAGTGTTGGTCAGCCTTATTTCGTATTGGCTCTACTCTTTCCAGTTGCGGGGACTATTAGGAGGTGGGAGCGGCTCCAGGTTCCTGTTTCAATCCGACCTATTAGATCCGATACATCAAAATACGGGCAAGCTCTCATATAAGCTGGAGTGAGGTTATTCAATTATCTTAAAGCGTCGACGAGTGAGTGAGGGAGGTATATGAAAGAAGGAAGAATAAGTGGATTGGTAGGCGAAGAAAGGTTAAGACAAGAGGAACTTTGGAATATATTGAAATAGATAGTGACATTTTGATTAAGTAATAGCAAGTGGGATATATGTTATTTATTTGTTTAAGAAAGGCTGAAACCAACAAATCGGCAATAGCTGGGATGGAAGAAGTTCAATTCCTCTCTATCAGGAAGTTGGGAATCCCGTGCTTGCATATCCCGGTTTTGAGACAGACCATCCCATCGCCGAGCATTCCACAACAAACATTAAGAAACTTCTACTTACTATTGCCTGGCCTGCCAGGTCATTAAATCTCTCTCACTCCCAGGGTTGAGCTCCTGGTGGGATAGGGGCAAGGCATGAGGGATAGCTGCTTCCGTCTCCAGTAATGGATGGAGAAGGTGGTAGTGAAAGATTTCGGAGTAGCCCTTTTTAGTGCTAGCGGAACGTCATTACTTGGGACCAAACCCGCTGGTCCGCTGAGGGTTTTGAATAGACAAGGGTGAGAACCGTCAAAACATCCTCAGTAGGTGTGATTCATTCGTGGCTAGATCACCTGCTCATAAAGAAAGAGGCCGTGAAGTGGTCCGACTCTCTGGGAGAGCCCGTCCCACTAGATTGATGGAATTTTAGCTGTTTTATGGAGCGCCTGGTGGCATTTTCACTGCGGGGGAGCGGGGAAGCTGTTGGACCTGAAAATGGATCCAATCTCTACCCAGTATTATTTAGAGGAGCAAGCAATGCCCGTTTTTTGATAGTGGTGCAATAATCAAGAAGGCGCTGACTTTAGTGGTCTTACCCAGAATATAGATCTGATCCACCGGACCCTTTTGTTTGAGCCACGCCACCACAGCTGGTAACTGAGACTGCCCCTTCTTCAGTATCTAGTTAGAAAACTCATAAATAACTCGACATCTTGCTCGGACTTGGACAGCCTCCTGTTTTATAGTTCAGAGGTATAGCCGTTGCAGTATATTCACTGCGGCAGGGAGTGTCCCCTCCCACCACCAAGACTGACGACACCGGCTTTCCATGTGAGCTCTGATGTATAGAGGCCTCGACATGCTTGGTCATTTCTTCTGGTGGCTTCTCAAAAGTCACTCTACTGGCTCTGGTCTCGTCGAAGAGACGGAGTCTGACCTATTAATTATGTCGAGTCAAAAACTCCCATATTTTCTCGTCTACCAAAAGCAGTCCTTTAGCACGAGAGCCTTGGATCGTCATCAGGCTTGTGAGCTAATAATCATCAAGGAAAAACCTTAGCTGGGTCCCTGCTCACCTCTGATCCGTCTATAGAAGAACAGAGAAAGTCAGTACTCCAGACCAGAATCAACCTCTGCAATCTCCGCTACTGGAGGAGAGTCATTTTATTCCACATCCTCATCCAGGCACTTTGGAGGGTTGATTCTCCTTTGGACCAAAGACCCGGGGTCAGACGTAGTTTACCACCACCTTTGGAGGAAGACTCCCAAACAGGACCACCTTCTTTGATAGATCATCATCCCCCGCTTTTTTTAGAGGAATTAGCATTACTCTAAAAAAGCTCTTCCTTTCTGTCAAAGCAAAGCTAGGTTTTCATCTAGTTCATAGAGCAATGATATATTTTTGTTCAAGCATTTGCTATCTTAAAAAACTTTCATATCTACATCCTGCTATTGTACCAGGCTTTCTCTGGCTCCTTTTCCCGAGGCTGGGTTAGATAGAGGAAGAGAAGATTTCTAAGGTCTTTTGCGACTTGATAATCAGCTGACATCCTTGCGAAGTGAAGAGGTCCTGATAATATGACTTCATCATGCTGGAGATGGTGGTAGTAGGATCTCGAGTAACTTCGCCTTTTTTCTCCACTTTCTAAATAAGCGGCAGTCGCTGAAGAAAGAAATGACCAGCCTTAGTATAGAGTAATGGCAGAATCTGTGCTTCTTCCCTCTACCGTCAAAACCATCGAACCCTAACCATTCCCCAAGCAAGCCGGACTACTTCCTTTCCCAGCTGCTATTTTGATATAAGAAGACGCTTCTCCCCAACTCACTCAATCAATAGGAATGGGACGGCCTGGTCTCTTTGTGATAAACGCAATATAACCGCGCTTTGCTTTCTAACTAGCTTGCTCATCTGGAGCGGGAAAAGAAAGCATGGCCAGGCTATTTTTGTTCTTCTCGGAGCTTTGGAATGAAAGTCCTGGAGTTTCTGGAGCGAGGGCCCTTTCACTCCTCCCCTCCGAGGCCCCCTGCTTCTCTTCATCAAAAAGTTCCCCCCTGTCGAGTTTGATCTTCCAATAACACCACAATATTTTTTTTGGGGTGGAGGCTATCAATGGTGAATCGATCATTCTCCCTCCCTTTTTTGAGAGAACGGAATGGAAGAAAAGTAATGAAACCTGCGATTGCTACTGAATAACCTCCTTTGACTTTATCAAGGATCAAGCCTTTGACCTTTTTGTTCGTTCGCCAAATCTTCTTCAGTTCCATCCAAGCGCGGAAAAATCTGCATTTTCGTGGAAGAAGAAGCGGTTCACCAGCCACTACATCCAGGGATCCAAAAATAGAATGAAATCCGGTGGCTGTTCGCTCTTTGATCAGTGATTTACCATCCCCGCCTTTGAAAATGAGGGCAGACTCTAAAACAGCGGGGGATCCCACCTTATTCTCAAACCTGGTGGCTCGGTCTAAAGTAGCGATTGCTATAATATGCTCATCTTGCATACAAATTCTGGGAGTACCAAGTCCTGCATCCACCAAGAACATTTTTTTCCTCCGGCGTAAGCGTAAAACGGAAGATAAAAAGGCCTTTCCATTACAGGAGAGGAAACTGGAATTAGATCTTGGAAATGATCGACGGAAGCTCATCATGACGCTTTTTTTTCCTCCTATTCCTATTTTTCAGTAAAGGCAGCATCCAACCTAGTTAGAAATACGTCGGATCCCTTGTGATTTTCTTTCTTCGACCTTTGCTCGTTTGATCTCCTCCTCTTCTCTCCCGTGCAGCACTCCAAGCAAAGCAGTTGCGCGCGAAGTCAGCCTTCTTCCAGCTAGTATGTAAATAAGAGAAGTCAAGTCGATCCCACACGAGCTTTGGCACCCGGGACACTATATCTTTTCAAATACCAGTATTGATATAAGGAAAGAGTACTATACTAACCTTAGCTTTTTTCTGGCCCATTACAAACATTTACAAAAAAGGAGAAACTCACTTGTAATTGCGTATTGTAATGGTCGAATGGGATGGCTTATTTATATATATCAATCAGCCCCACAAATGAGGCCTCCAACTCTATGTTATAGCCGTTGCGATAGCCGTCAAGATCAATTCGATGTCATTCTCCCACTTTGCAAGCATCCGTTTGAGTTTGATATAAAGCGGGTGGATGCTTCCATAAACCTGGTTCTTCCTAGGAAGATGCCTAGTGCTGCGTCTAGCTCTCCATAATGTTGGGTCTAGGCCCTTCCTCTGTCTACTACACAATTCGTCAGCCTTTTCTGGCTCTCTCTTTGCTATGTACAATCCCGCGGGAAAGACCTCTTGTGAGGAGCTCAGCTGATTGGAAAGTCGCAAAAGACCGACGATTAATAACTAAGCTCCACCAACCACCACAAAACACGTATAGACGCGACGTCCTCGTCACTTTAAATATCACAAAAGTCCTTCGTCGAACTTGTTCTTCAAATTGCCACAACACGACGTTGATGTCGCGTATCGCGATTATAGGAAAAGTCACTTCACACTCTGGCAAGTTCTTCCATCTTACCAAAGACTCGGTATAACAAAAACAACGATAAAAGATTGATCCCCCAAACCACCCATTTATCACAGCTGACTATAAATAACGTCGATTTTCTACTCTCACTATAGCTATGACTCGCCCATCTGACCTGCTTAATCAATGACTAAAAGTCAACTCAGTACTATTCCCTTGCTATACTGATAAAAAGGCGTCGACGAATAAGCGAGATTCTTCTTCCACTGTCCTATTTTGGCTCGATTCCGCCGCTTTAGGTTATTGATTCCAGTGGGATTGAAGCCGCGGCTAGGGAGAAGGAGGTGCCGTCAAATAAGAGGGTCACTCACTTTATCAATAGCTAACTTTCTCAAAGACTTGCTTTCGACAACAACTATAGGCCTCACATTTAAAGCTGGACTTAGCTGCTCCTACCTGACTTATCGAGAAGGAGCTCCCAGAGAAAAGGGCTATACTTGGTTTATGATATGGGTGCTTCTGAAATTGGATCTCTATCTGCTACCGCCGACCCTCTCACGGAATAGTTCACTCCAAATGCTGGCTTGCTCACGATAGCCTAAGATGACAGATACTAGGTCAAAATCCATATTCATATTGATTAATACATAATAGGATCAACTTCTATAATATCTCAAATCAAGCTCGTCTGGACAGGGCTTTGTGTAACCAGGAGTGGGTGGCTTTGTTCCCTCAGGTCCAGGCTGAATATTGATCCTCTAGCACGACGTTCTCATGCTTTTTGATTAAGGATCCAGTTGGTGTCCTCTACTGGTTCGGGTGCTCGACCATGAAGTAAGTACATTTTATGGCCATTTGAGATTTGCATATTATTTAAACGTCGGACTTCTAAACCTCATCCTTTTCTTTTCTGGAAATATATATCAAAGCCGAAAGTCGAGGAGGTTCTAAAGAAAGCGTGGGGGACGGGCATGAATTATCTTCTCTTCGGGCCTCCCCGCTGCTACCCTTACTATACAAAGCCGCTATTATAAAGGGCTGCTAAGAAGCTGATGTTAAGTTGGTATTTATGGTTCTACTAAATTCTGATCCGGTTGCAACAGCAGCTTCCAAACTGCTTTCCGTACCTAGTTAGGGAGAAGGAAGATCAGTCTGCAAGCGAATCCTCTTTCTCCTTATATATAAAGCTGCAGAAGAGCGAAGAAAAAGGGGATGTTTTGTTAATGGGAAAAGGAGTTGGACTTTCTTCTCTTTAGTTAGAGAGGAAACCCTTTTTGTGTCAAAGGTAGGTAAACAGACAGAAGAGCAGGTGCTTATGCAAGTAGGGGATAGAAAGTCGTTCTTCTATGCATTTGCCAAGAACAGAGACCCCATTGGTAAACTGAGACAAGCGGATGTCACCTTCGCCATCAAGGCGCAAGCGGAGGAGCACTTCTATGGATTATTCAACCAGAAGAATTATTCAGATGTATTCCAGCAGCCTTTCAGCAGGTAACTAAACGCGAAGCTAAGAAAAAGAAAGAAAAAGTGAGTGATTCTTAATGTTTTCAGGATGAGGAAAGCTGACTTAATATTTAGATTACGATAGAGGAAGTTGAGAGGGTGGTTTGTCGAGGCACTGACGGACGACGTCTCCTGGTCCAATTCATCGACGGGTTGCTTTGTCTTTTCATTAGCGGAACTGATTGAACCCCAAAGCTCAGTTTCTTTCTGATTTCTGACTTGACATTATTAGCTCATCAAATCCGAAGGGACATGACGAGGGGTGCTAAGAAGGCGCTTGCCTAAAGGTTGACCTCAGGAAAGCCTCATGATCTTCTATCAAATTGGAAGTCAGGACAGGGACTTTCCCTTTTTTCGATAACAGCTTTCGCACTACGGCTTTCCGGGCTTGAGAAATGTAGTGCAGAGGAGAAGTGGTGGGTCCGGCAGTGAGGGGTATATGCAAAAGCACTTCCTCCGTCCTTCTCGGTGCGATTTTCATACGAACTCACGAAGAAGCAGTCCCAACTGGTTGTTTCCAAAGCAACCGAGGCCTGAGTTCTTATAGGATGAGGCTGTCGATCCATCTCCCTATCTCTTGACAGTGGTGATGGAGTCTTTCAGTATCCTCATGGGGATCGAGGTGGCCAGAGGTCAGATCTCCCCAATTCAATTTGTCCCTAGGATTTCATTACAAATGCTTTTTCCTTACCATACCATGGGGTCATTCTCCTATATTCAATTCTCTTACATGGTTTTCTCAGATAAAATATATATATCAGATTGTCGACTTTGTCCTTTCACTCCTAACCCTCGCTCTCCTGATGCCGATGCATTTAGAAATCAGCAGAAAGGCAGGAAAGCTGCTGATTACCTGCCCTCACTCGACGAGGGTCCCTGCTTGCTGGTCAACTGTCTTCACTCCGACGTCTGGGAGGGGTCAATCGTATGCAGGGCCGCGCCGCACCTACCGACTGCCTCAGCCAGAGCAAACTCGGGTTCTCACGCCGCCAGTGCTGACTGTTTTTGTCTCTAGCATGACCTCCATAATATCTAACAAGTCGAGTATCTCAGACTTCCTCTTTGCAGGAAGTTCCACCCACCTTCTCCAACGGAGGATCTCTGCCATCCACACTTTCCATCTCGACTAAGCCACCCGTCTGATGTCGGGACAGGAAACTCCTGATCTTCTTCCCCCTCATCTGAGTCAGTGGGAGTCGCTTCGCCTTTTGCTTGGTCACTGCAGGTCTTTGGAAGTCTCTCGTCAAGGGCATCGACTTTGCTCTTACTCGTCCTCGTCTGACCCCACCGGCGAAGCCTCCGGAGCGAGGGCACCCCATAGATCATTGCCTGTCCACGATCATTGATGCTCCAGAAACCATCACAGCTCCACTGGCCGAGGGGAGCCTGGCAAAAAAAGGGGGGGGGGGTTGGTTGGGGGGGAATCGACCAAGCTGCGCATAGAGGTCAAATCTCGATCGCTGACAGTAGGAGAGATTGGACTGTCCTACACCATCTCGGGTAGGCTTTCGAACCATGCAGTTGATATATGTTTGATTAATATTGCCCGAAAAAAAGAACTAACAGCTGCTGTTCGAATGCTTATTTGGGGAAGGATCCCCCGGTCTCAGGCTTCGGCCACTCATCCACCCTTTCCCTCAGCTTGACCAATCCTTCTTGTTCAGCCCAACTTTCTCAACCCTTCCTGTCCCTCAATCAGTCCCTTCACTCCACTCTGACCTCTGGTTGTGTTCTATTTCGAGAAAGCGCAAGCATTTCGCCCGTCGATTGCTTGTCAAAGTCTGGTACGACTTCCGACGTTATTTATAGTAGAAATATATATAAATCCTCACTCTAAAAAAGCTCTGCCTTCCCCTGGAGGGAAAAGAGAGGGAGTAGAGGGGGTGCGTCTGACGTCAATAAGCAAGGGACCGATCCCCGGGATTCTTTGTGGAGCAAGCAGCCACCGCAGGAACTGCGGTTCCCAACCAGCTTCCCAAAATGTGATCAATCTTGCCTCAGTAAGCCTCCGGTAGATGCATTGTTCACTTCT